TCTTCCCGAACCAAACATGAATCTTTCGATTCATTTGGCTCTCACGCTCAATTATTTAGTTTATGGGCATTCCCATATCTTTTAATGTAATGAACCTACCCTCTCTTTTCTGTTCCTATTCAAAGATATCGAAACTTATTTTATATTATAATATTATAAATATTATATAAGTATAAGACCAGAATATTAAGAGGACTCTTCCGACCAGACAAAAAATCTATCCCTAATTGTCAGCAAAGTTGTTTCTTTAATTTGTTTTTGATTTCATTTCTATTTCAAATTCTTATATATTTCCACTTTTTTTTCAAGTCTAAAAATCCAAAAAATTCCCTTTTTTATACATAGGTCGTCGCTTCGGCATTGGATAAAAAAAAGGCAAGGCCCCCATTCTCTAGTAAATAGTTTCAAATCATTTTATTGATATGAGTGTTCTATATCGGATGAATTACCTACTATTATTTTATGTGGTAGAAAGAGTACCATGTTGTGCCTGGACTTCAAACAGTTTAGCTTTAACCATGTTAATGGTCTCACATTATTGGTTGATAGAGAATCAAAGTTGATTTACCAATGAGTCACGAAATGCTATGGTTCTTACATATGATTTCTGAATTTATTCAGAAGTAATTCGTCGAGATCGTGCACCTTTTTTACTATTATCCTAGCAAGAAATAAAATAACATAAATGAAATAAAGTGCGGATGGTTGGATCCAACCTATATTCTTGAAATACACAACTCGTACACACTCCCTTTCCAAAAAAAATCAATACACCAAGCACTACAGTTAGATTTATTGGATTTGTTGCTAAAATATCAGTATTAAACCCGAAACTCCCGGCGGATGGCCAATAGCCCAAGGAAACACAAAAATCGGTTACATTTTTCATACGCTCTCCTCTTTCTTATAGATAAGACTAACAAAGAACAGAGTTCTTTTTGTATCACCTCGCTCGCCCATTTTTGATCAATTTCTTTTTATTCATTTTTCTCATTTTCATTTCATTTGCAAAATTTCTCTATTTCTTTTAGTTTCCAATTAAAATGAAGAAGAGATACTTATTAAGTTAGGTCCGAGGCCTCGCGTCAATTGTGAAATATCTCGTTTGTTGAAATGAAACGCCGCCTCAAAGTTCAAAAGGTTTCCATTGTACTAACTCGGGGTGGTAATGGTAAGGAAGAAAGCGAGCAAATCTGCTAATTCCTCATCCTAAAATCAGTGCTTCCCGGGGCATTGTCCCAACAAATAAGTAACTGTAGGAGTACAATTTCGATCTAATTCAAAGAAGCAAACGACAAGTCCGAGTTAATAAAATAAGAAAAAGATTTCGTACTTTTTCACATTTCTAGGATTAAATTAAACAAAAGGATTCGCAAATAAAAGCGCTAATGCTACGACCAGTCCGTAAATTGTTAAAGCTTCCATAAAAGCTAGACTAAGCAATAAAGTACCTCGTATTTTACCCTCTGCTTCTGGTTGTCTCGCAATACCTTCTACAGCTTGGCCTGCAGCAGTACCTTGACCAACCCCAGGTCCAATAGAAGCAAGCCCTACGGCCAATCCAGCAGCAATAACGGAAGCGGCAGAAATCAATGGATTCATAGTAAGTTCCTCATAAAAAAAAAAATGGTTAATGATATAATCAACCAATGAATTATTACTTATTTTTTTCATTCAATCCACAATCACAGACGAAACAGAAGGACTTATATTGGTATTGGAATCCATCTAATGCTGTGGGCTGGAAAAAAACAATATACTGGAAAAAATATAGAAAAGAGAAATATATAATATGAATCTAATTTCTATAATATTCATATTATATATTAATTATATGTATATTAATAGGGATAGCCAGCCCCTATACTATATAGCATAGCTAGCGAATAGCTAATATCACATATATATTTGTTTCTTCCATAACGGAAACAGCCCCCATTTTATATTGAATCAGACTCTAAAATCATTTCATTCTGCGAAACATACGCGGGGGCTGGACTTATAGACATTACATATATCTAGTTTAACCCCCTACCCCTAACCCATTTTTTTTATTCTGTATTCCGTAATAGGGTCCGCCCTTCCTCCCGCGGCACTAGGTTATATATACCTATGTATTTGTATCTATTATGGATTATGTTCCCAACCCAGTGATTGATTATTTTGAATCAACCATGCATGAATTAGGATAAGCTAAAAAAAAAAGACTATTTCGAAAGCTAGTTAATGATGACCCTCCATGGCTTCGCCTATATAAGCCGCGGCTAAAGTTGCAAAAATAAGAGCTTGAATACCACTTGTAAATAATCCAAGAAACATAACAGGTATAGGAACTACTGAAGGTACTAAAGAAACAAGAACAACAACTACTAATTCATCAGCCAATATATTTCCGAAAAGTCGAAAACTAAGAGATAAAGGTTTTGTGAAATCTTCCAGGATGTTAATTGGTAAGAGTATTGGAGTTGGTTGAATGTATTTCCCGAAATAACCCAATCCTTTTTTGGTAAGACCTGCATAAAAATATGCCACCGACGTGAGTAAAGCTAAAGCAACAGTAGTATTTATATCATTTGTGGGCGCAGCTAACTCCCCATGAGGTAACTGTATTATTTTCCACGGTAAAAGAGCACCTGACCAGTTAGAAACAAAAATAAATAGGAACATAGTTCCAATAAAGGGAACCCAAGGACCATATTCTTCTCCAATCTGAGTTTTGCTCAAGTCTCGAATAAATTCAAGGAGATATTCGAAGAAATTCTGACCGTCGGTCGGAATGGTTTGTGGATTCCGAACAGCTATGATGACTGAACCTAATAAGATAGCAATTACGACCCAAGAAGTGATAAGTACTTGGGCATGGATTTGTAAACCTCCTATTTGCCAATATAAATGTTGGCCTACTTCTACACCCGATATATTGTATAACCCCTTGAGTGTTTTAACGGAACATGGTATAACATTCATATTGTCCTCTGACAGAAATCGAACTTCAAAAAGAAATTATTTTGATTCAACCATCTCTTTATCAACTCAACTACTTTCATTATTAATCCTATATTTAATTTAGGATACCGAGAAATCACATGACATAACCTCCCCAGTATTTTTTTTGATATTTCTCTCTTTTCCAAATTCAAGAATAGTAACCGATCCAATAAATCTATCGAGTTCAAAAATAATTAATGAATCTTATTATTAATCATAATCAACGATTTCTTATATAGCTAGAACGACCCTCGCAAATTGCGAATACTAATTTGTTAAGAATAAATCGGATTGAAGCTATAGCGTCATCGTTGGCTGGAATCGAAATATCTGCGATATCCGGGTCACAATTTGTATCGATTAAACAAATCGTCGGAATCCCCAAAATGACACATTCTTGAAGAGCCGTGTATTCTTCTTGCTGATCAAGGATGATTACAATATCAGGTAACCCTGTCATATATTTGATCCCACCCAGAGATGTTTGCAAAGTAGATAATTTTCTCTTTAAGATTCTTGCATCTCTTTTGGGGAGACGGTTGAATTGCCCCATCTTTTGTTCTGCTCTTAAGTCCCTGAACTTACGAAGTCTCGCTTTCGTAATGGACCAATTCGTTAACATACCACCGGACCATTTTTTATTAACATAATGACACCGAGCCCCTATTGCAGCTGATGCTACTGAATCCGCTGCTTGATTTTTGGTACCGACGATTAAAAAGTTTTTTCCCCAGCTTGCTGCATCAAAAACTAAATCGCAGGCTTCGGATAAAAAACGCGCAGTTATCGTAAGATTTGTAATATGAATACCTTTACGCTTAGCAGAAATGTAAGGGGCCATTCTAGGATTCCATTTCCTAATACCATGACCAAAATGAACTCCTGCTTCCATCATCTCTTCCAAATTGATGTTCCAATATCTTCTTGTCATTTTTCCCCACACTTCCTCTTTTTTTTAGGAGAAAAGGTACCTTGAAATATAAAAATAAAATTGTTCCAACGGAACCTTCTACCGCGGATTTACCGTTGATACACGGTCCAAACCATTAATTTCTTTTAATTACTTATTTTATTTATTTATTATAAAATCAATAATTGGAAAGACAGTTCCGGATAGTTAAAGTAAAAAGAATGAATCTCTTCTTAGTCTTAGGAATCATTAAATCGTGTAAATGATTGTTCTTATGTCTCATGGAAATTGTTTGGGGCACAAGAACAAAATAATTCTCTATGGTGTAATAAAAGATCTCTCATTTCCGACTCGAATAGATTCTTCCTTTTGATTTCCAAATAAATGTTTTTGTCTTGCCTTGAATGGTGCAGTAATTTTTTGAATCCGGTACCGGCAGGAATAATTCCCCCTAGAACAACGTTTTCTTTCAGGCCTTTCAACCAATCAATACGACCTCGTAAAGCAGCTTTTGCTAAAACTCGAGCGGTTTCTTGAAAACTTGCTTCGGATATGAAACTTTGAGTATTCAGAGATGTTCTCGTTATTCCCAATAAGATTGCCCGATAACCGATCGCTTCGTCCAAAGCACGCCCTGCTCGCTCCGCTCGCAAGAATCCTATTAATTCTCCAGGTGAAAAAACATTAGACATTCCATCTTCTGAAACCAACACTTTTGATGTTATTTGACGTACAATAATCTCTATATGTCTATCATGGATCTGTACCCCCTGAGATCGATAAACCTTTTGAATCTTATTAACCAAAGAGATACGACTTTGGGCTATGGTTAGCTCAGCTCCAATCAAGAACCCCCAGGGAATTCCAAGAATTCTCGGTATACGTTCGTTCCAGCTTTCAACTCTCTTTTCAAGGTTTATCGATATTGAATCAATCGAACGCACTTCAAATACTTGTTCTACTTTTGGAAGACCTTGCGTTATGTCACTAGATCTCGATTTTTCATATATAAATGTAACTAATGTCTCTCCTCCATAAAGGATTTTTCCATAATGGCCATGAACAGTTGCTCCCGGAATAGCCAAATAGGGCTTAGCAGATCTTATAACTAAGGAGTCAACATTAACAATGAAAATTTGCCCAGATTTTTTGATGTGTGGTCCGTATTTGAATAGACATACATTTTCACAAAGAAATTGTCCAAGACTAATTATTGTGGATGTCTCCTCACAAGAATTGTGATGGAGAAAACACCAATTCAAATGAAATGGATTCAAAATGATGTTACTGCATGGATCGGGATTAAAAATCCTCCTACTTTCATCCATTAAAGAGTATTTAACTATTTGAAGTACTTGGAAAAGTACTTGGAAAGTCTGTTTAAAACTGTCGAGTAGAAAATATTTCTTTAACAAGATCTGATTATGGGTTAATAAATGATAAGATGAATAAAAATTCGCTATTTTAGGTACAAGAGTACCTAAGGGACCCAAGAAATGTCTAATTGGAATTATGGGATCCAATTCTTTTGTCACATTGTTATATTTCGAACCATTGAATGGACCAATTCGAAAACAATTGGATGATGACAAAATTATCAAAGATCGGGATTCCTTATTTCGACTCAACAATGTACCAATACCAATAGTTCCTTGATATTTGGAAATTGGTTGAATCTTCGACTTGGAATGGAAGGGGTTGAGATTGGTGCGATCTAATCCCTTATCGGAAATCAATCCCGAACCCACCGTATCATACCTTTTTCCACTATACGAAATAGTGGACTTGACTAACTCCATTCTTATGAAATCGCGAATTAGATCAGTCGCCCTTACCTCAACAAGGGAAGCATGAACCTCTTTTATGGAACCGTTTTGTTTTTGGTTCCAATTCAATACTAAGCAAGTCCGAACGAATTGAATACTTGTGTGAGAAATTCCTCGAATTGACTTTCCATATCCATAAAGGATATAATTGACAACTCTAAGTTGGACATTATCCTTTTCCTGCAAGAGATCCTGAGGGAAAAGTGTTGCTAAATTTATCCCATCAGCTATTTCATATGTGACTACGGGCCGAACCAAAACAAAATACTTTTTTTTTTTTTTTTTTGTTGTTTTTTTTGTAGGTGTGATCCGTTGGACATAGATCCAATTTTTCAATTTTTTTGATTCCTTAGAATTTTTTTTTCCCGTTCCTGGTGGTATCAAAATACCACTGTGCCTGGATATCTTATCCGTCTCTCCAGGAAAATGAATATCTCCAGAAAAGATTTTTAGTTCAATACTTTTTTTTTTTCTCTCCACTCGGACTAATCCACCTATTCGGCTTCTTGTAAATCCACCTATTCGGCTTCTTGTATTTAAAGCAAGTCGTGTATCTATTCTAATAATACTACTGTTCCGGACCATTATGGACGAGGATCCGGGTAAAATATGTACTTCTTCGGGAATGAAAAAAACCCGATCTACTTTCATTTGGTATTTCAGACTAAATTCTTTTGTTCCTTGATACTCAATCAAATCCTCTTTTTTTATGATTGAATCTACCTCTGCGGTACCATATTTAGTAATTCCGGAACTGCTTCTTATGTATCGTGGATCATCAAAAAAAGCAAAAATACTATTTTTACATAAAACACCATTTATGGGTATTTCAATCGAAATACCAAAACAGGGTATTAGTTCTTTTTCTCGTTCTTGATCATATTGTAATGGGATGATGAATCTATTTCTTCGCCTTTTCGCCAAGAAATCAGAATTCTCTTGGAGAATAGAAGGATATATGAAATTCCAATGACCATTGGATCTAATTTGATCATATATTGAATAGTCAAGAATTTCCCCATCTTTTTTACTAGAAGTATCCAACAATTTATGTCTTACTCGATCATTAGTCATTGGAAATTCAGAGGTATATCTGTCTTCGACAGAAAAAGAATGAACATTTATTTGATCTTGATCCTTGTGGAGCGAAAAAGAAACTATACTAGATCTGCGCGGACCTCCTGCTAATATCCATAAATGACTTGTTTTTGGTAATAGATGAACGTTACCATATGTATATTCGGGTGCATGGTAGACATCGGTACTCCAGTGCATTTCTCCCTCTGATTCAGAATAAATATGTTTTTGTACCCTCTCTGTAAAATGAAAAGTGGATGTTTCGGCACAAATCTCAGCAATCACTTGTTCTGATTCTACATATTGATCATTTTGGACTAAAATCAAACTCTTTGGTGGAATATTCACATTATGCATAATATCCCGACTCTCAACAGTTACATACAAATCCATGGGACATAAAAAAGCAGGATGCCCATGAAGAGTACGTGCGGGATGAACCAAATCCTCATTGAATTTTATTTTTCCATTAGAAGGAGCTCGTACATGTTTGGCAGTACCGCCCGTGAATACTCCGCCGGTATGAAAAGTTCTTAATGTGAGTTGAGTCCCGGGTTCTCCAATTGATTGTCCCGCAATAATACCTACAGCTTCTCCCAATTCGACCAGGTCGCCATGAGTGGGACTCCGGCCATAACATAATTGACAGATCCAAGATGTACTCCTGCACGTAAAGGGAGTTCTAATATATATTGGTTG